AATTCCACCCATTCCGGATCCTGATGCGGTTGATTCATATAGTGGTCGAGAAGTTGGAGCTCAGATGGGAGAATACCAAATAGGGTATGCTGATATAAAAGCAGGGATATGTTGTGGAAAAGGAGAAAGCTGGCGCGTACAAAAAGAAATAAAAAAAAAGAACATTTCAACAAAAAAAGAACTCGTTGGAAGCGAATACTAGTCAGATAATAATAATAAAGTTTTGCTTCCAGATGACAAGGAAAAAAAAATCTCCATAACAACATATAGCAAGTAAAGAGTAAAAGGCATGACCAGAAGAATTGTGCCAAATAAGTGAATTTATCTAGTTGAGGCATTCTTGATTAAGAAGAAATTATTCCCTCCAGACAGCTTAACTCCGTCAAGCCTGTACGAGTAGTGAAGAAGTATAGAGAACTTTTGTTGGTTCTTTTCCAACGGAAAGCATGGGATGGGGAAATAAAGCACAATGAGACCCCCCTTTTTTTCTTACATACAAGCCTTAGAGAGCACTCACTGAGCCACTTACCGAATCTCAAATCGTTTCCGAGAATACAACGTTCGACTTGCATTAAGCATATAGCTCGCCTTCCTAACCTAAAAAGAGCCAAAAGTCTGATTTTGACTATGATTGAGCCCCGCAGACGTACTACTCTCAATCAAAACCTTTCCTCGCTGTCTTCTCTTATTCAATTGAGAGTTCTAGGGGAAGAGCACTCCTAAATGCAGCCGTGATCTTATATACGATAGACCAATCAAGGGAATCCCGGATAAGTTTTGACTTGCTTTTTTGATTTCTTTTGCCCTCGACCTCTTCTTAGCTTACCCTTCTCGGGAACCCTAGGAGCCCCATTTCCGTAGCTGCAGGATACTAAGGAGCTTCTGTTGTTGCATCTGAGTTGATTGAAATTCCTACTCCTACACTGTCTTGAGTTAGCCAGTTCCTTCAGGAGAGAATCCACTCTGCTAAGGATAGGATCATCGACTTGCGTGTGTTAAGCATATAACAAGTCTTCCTTCTCATGGCCCGGCCATCCATCCCTTCTCTTCCTATTTAGGAACTTCACTCCTGGAACGAAGTCCCAGATATTTTCATATCCTGAAGGAAGGTAAGCAGTCGGGACTAGGAGGCACCTAAAAAGTAAACAGTCGTAATAGCAATAGGAGTCGCAGGGGAAGTAGAGGAAGCATCCAATTTGACATTAGAAGGGGCTTTGGCACGTCGAGGAAGAGAATAAGCTCTTTGCGGGATAAGGGCGGTTAGCAAGAAGGTTTTTGAATCAAGAAAGGAAAGGAAGAATGCGCTCCTATTGAATCAGCTCTTGGGAATAGAAGGGGAATGAAGGAAATTTGCCTTCTTAACTTAAATAGAAGAGGCTAATCGAGATCCTAATCCTAACTCGAAGGAAGAGGGGATTACGGAAAAGGATTGGGCAAATAAATAGGTTATTAGAGAGCTGGTGGAAGGCTCAAGACAGAAGGAATTGACATATAATAAGAAGGATCTCATGTCATGGTTCTTGTTCAAGAAGGGACATCCCTTGAATAAGCTGTTGGGAGCATAGTAGAGGAATTGAGAGACCTTCCTACAAAAAAATCTTTCTCAAAGCTATTCCTTAGTGAGTCTTAATCCTACGCGAAACGGTCTAACAATAAGTAAGGACGTTAGCGATTTACTAATAACATAAAAGGAAGGGGAACTAATTCCAGGCTTACTTACGATGAAATAAGAGGCGACATGACCTAGAAAGTTGCAGAATACCAAAGATAGACAATCAGTAGACTGCTAGGTGGGAATGGTTGGCTAGACCATTTGAATCGCTGTGGGGATTCCCTTCCTCCTTTCAAATGGGAGGGCCAGCATTCTTTTCTCGTCCGTTAGCAAGACCGAACCTAGATGTGGGATGCTTTAAATCGACCAAGATTTTGCTTCCGACCTTCATGACCTCACGGCTACTTCCTTTCGCAGCGCTAGCCTCACTGTCCCAGTTGTATGGAAGAAATCCATCTTCCTGATGTGACAGGGGCTGAGGCTACCCCATTGCTTTCTTTGCTTTCGGGCGATGCCTAAACCTCCTTAAGCCATGCCCTTACCACCAACAGCAGTTATACCGACAGTGGCAAGAGCTTCTTCTTTGTTCACAGCTTCTTCAACTTGACGGGGAAAACTAGACAGAAAGGAAAAATCACTTTCGAAATGTCATAAAAGACAGGGGCTTTCTTGCTTCAGCATGTGAGGGAAATGCTCCGGGTACCGAAGTTAGCGGACAGAGAGGGCGGCGGGCAGGTAAGGTTCTAGGTCCAAATAAGATTCTCGGGCAAGGGTCAACTAAAGGCATCTAGTTCCAGACCAGAGCTAATCTAATCTAAGACCTTCGCCCTCGGCCTCTAGTCGCTAATAGATATGGTCTATAGTAAGGTTAAATAGGAGCCTTCAACTCGAGCCAATAGTTTCAAGGCCATTGTCTTTACGATAGCACCTAAAGGCATCAAAATCAAGTGCTAATGGAGATCCAGTGGAAGTTGGACTTTCTTCTCTTCCTAAGGCCTAAGCTCTCTTGCTAAACCTTTATACCTAAGTCTATCCAATTGCAGGTGCTAGGATAAACCACTACAATTCAAGTAGCAGTTGGAGTAGTTGATAGCTCCAGTATAGAATAGTCTGTGGCAGGTATCGAAATAGGAAATGGGAAATGAAAGTATGGTGATTTTGAATCTCTGTCTGCCATCCATTGTAAGAGGTAGAGGAGTGATAGTAACGGCAAGGAAGGACAGATAGGATGAAGACTTAATTGACTTAGAAGAGTTCGAATATGAGTTCATTCTTGTGTTAGGATTCTTCTTCCTTGTTAATTGTGTTATAGGAGTAGCGAGGAGTTAGCGTTAGGTCTTAGGAAGAGTTAAGAGAAGGGGAGTGAGCGCACTACGACTAGTAGTGCGTGAACGGTATAACAGTATCCGTAGAGTTCCATGAGTTCTGAGTCTTGATAGGAAAGCTAAGGTCTTCTGCAGTTCTCTTCTCTCTTCCTTGAGCTAGGGATACTATTTACTATCTGATATCGGACTTAGGTAAGAGTTCTGGTAGGTCTTACGATGCATTAGTTGAGTTATCGGAGTTCCCGTAGTTAGCAGAGTTAATTGACTTACAAGAAGAACAGGTATCGGAGTTAGCTGAATTCCTGCGTACTGAGTTCGAGGAGTTAGCAGTCGTAGCTGCGTCAGTGGCTGTCAAGAGGAGGACGAGTGATTAAGAGTTGTTTTGACTTTAATCACTTCTGCCTAAATCCGAACCTGCCTGACTTTCCTTCCAGTCTCGAAGCAATGTGGTATAATCTCTCTTTCCTCCGTTCGGTAGGCGGACTAGAACTATAGAGTAGGCGAGGAGAACTGCTGATTCACCTAGTATATTATTTGTTTTATATCATAGTTTGATAAAGTATACTCCACCCCCTTAGACTCGTTACGCAACACGACTGAACTCGTTGGTTCACGAAAAAGCTCCAGTCCACCTCAGCCTGCGATAGCAAGAGGAAGACGACAAAGGGAGTCAATGAACAGCAGCCTTTGGGAGAAGACTTGCTGAAGCAGATCCTCGCGGTAGATGTCCCAGTGACGTCAACTCAAGGAACATTCGAGGGGGCCTTCACCCTGCACCCTAACACTAACTTGAGTTTCTCTTGCTTGCCACAATCCTATGTATGAAAAAGTAAGACCAACCAATACTAGCACTAGCAGGGACTCATTCCTCGCTTGCTTATACTTGCGAGGTTATGTATTGGGTGGTATCAGTGGTACAGATTTCTTGGTGTCTGTTCTAGGTTTGACACAACCTAAAGCAGGACGTGGTATCGTGCTTCCTAGTGTTTTGATACACTTTGGAGAAGATCCCACGGTTACGACCATCAGCTTAGTTACCCTAGCACACACAATAAGGGGGCTCAGAAAACTTATAAATAAACTTAGCCATATCCTTCATTTCAGTACTTTTGCTCCCTTCAACACATCCCTCTACTCAACTTGGTAACCTTCTCCGATCCGTTCTTAGCTCAGTCTTTGAACAGGAAATTAATCAGAGAAAGAAAGGCCTAGCCGATGCTTTCAATCTTCGTGTTCTCTTGTCCCCGCAAGAAGGAGATGAAAATCACTGGAATGAGGACCCAGCTCTATACTTACACTCTGCAGGCGCTAGCCAGGGAAATTTCCACTCTAAGGGGAGCCTTTGAGGAGAGAAAGCCCCTCCGAATGAGAGAAGGATTATTGAAAGCTATCGCCCTTTCTCTTTTTTTAGAATGAGAAGTTGCACTTGGATAGGCCAGAAGGGAGTATGCCACCATCCGCCAAGGAAGGAAAGATTCGCTTATAACAGATACTTCACCCGAGACCAATGAAAGGAGAACTTGACACAGTGCTATAAGGAACAAAGCAAACAAGCAAAGCAAGAGAGCCCTTTCCCGTTCCGGCAAGGTAAGGGATAGGGTTTTCATACTCATTTTTTGAAAAACTATAATTCATAAGGGAGCTTGAGTGTTAAGTTCTGTGCATAAAACTAATTTGTCCTAAGGGTTTAGGTCAGGCTTTGTTTTGAGAGAAGGAAACTGTCTTAATGCCGCAAGAATAGGTTTTGCAAGTGAAAGAGCTGTGAGGGAGGGTTATGCATAATATAGAGTAATCCTCTAAAGGCCAATGTTACTAAGCAAAAACAAGAGATAGGTGAAGTCTAATACCTTTTTAAGGGGATTCTGTTCCTATTCGTCCAAAGAGGGCATTCACAGCCTATTCGATAGCATTTCTCCTATGCGGATCCTTACTGCGGATTCGTTCACAGCGCTTATTCCCCTAAGAGCGGACTAAATGTCCTTTCCTTTCGTGGATATTGGATCAGATCCTGTGGCATTCAAAAGGAGGAATTGCACAACTAGAATAAGAGGGTGGACATTCATGCCCCGAATAGGCTCTTTTCGAAGTAAATAGGTCCTTCTTCCCCCTTCCCCGTGATGGGATAGGCTCTGAGATGGACATGGACAGAAAAGGTTGCACCTTAGAGAAAGTAGCTAGTCCTGTCCTCGTTAGGGTTAGGGAAGGACCTGATTGCCCCTTTTTGCCTTGCCTTTCTTACTGGATTACCTTCTTGACTTTCTTTTATTTCCTTTCGGGGATTACCTGATTACGCTACCGCCTCTTATGAAAAAGGAATTTATAGACCAATGTGGGAATACCATGACATAGTTTCTCTAAGAGGAGTAGGAGGAAGAATCAAAGTCTTATAGGGTAGCTAGGATATATGCCTTTCGCTTTCGAGTAGCTTTGCACCTCGAGTTCTAGTAACTAGGGAGGGAGACTTGACTTTCTAAGGAGATGCGGCGAATCGAGAAAGATCTTATTAGCTTATTCCAAATTCATTGATAGAGGCAATATTTATATTGTTATCCCAATAGTAAATTCCCGAAATGGGGCGGTTCCTGATTGAACTGTCCAAATCCGCCACTCACTCCCTTTCGATTATCCATTGAGTCTTACCCGGGAGTTGGTCTCACCTCTCTATATCTTATTCCACCTCCCCTAGCCCTACCTCGCTTGTTTCGGCCAGCCTCAGTCCTTCCCACCATACCTGGACATCGACTAAAGTCTCATTGGTCTCCTCCTCTTCCGTATCCCTTATCGCCTTTTATCCACCCCATACTGCTTTTGAACCACCTACTTCTATTCGCCAAGCCCACCCTGTGGCAAGCTTTCTAATTTAGGCAATGGAGAGAGAGCCAGCTAGACCTCCCATCTTCCATCCCGAAAAAGATCTAAGATTCAATCTAAGATGCCCGGTCTTTTTGCCTATCCGCCGGCTGGCCAATCCAAGCCTAGGTTGGATGATAGATAAGGAAGTGTTTGAGAACGAAGGCCTAGGTTCAGTTGGAAAGGGAGAGACGGAAAGTCTAGCTGGGTTTCTCACTAGACTCCGATAGCAAATCAACAACCCCTAGCTTAAATAAGTGTAGGGAACTAAAGCCCCGTTGTTAACAGAACTACTTTCCGCTGTAATAGTAATAGAATCCATCCGTATAAGTTGTTTCATAATATATTCTTTTGATGACACCTGTTGGATTACTTCCGAAAAGCAAGTCCTTAGGTCTAGTCCTTCCTCTCGAAAGGTTAGCTAGCTTCCTGTCCAGTCTGCCTTTGAAGCCCATTTCCTTCGTGTAAGTGAAATCTGGGTGAATAATCGAGTTCTTACTACGGTTAAGCAATGCTCTTCGCTGCGGGAAGAACTTGAGAATGACTTTCCTTTGCTGGTGCTTTAGGTTCACTTCAGTAGTTCGTAAGCCTTCAGTTCTTGCTCTTCTACTGGTTACCAGCTTATGACCTGCGGGTAACTAAGGCTCTACCCTTTCTGGGGGAATTGCTCCTTGATCTGAATTAGGCCGCCTTTCTTAGGTCTGATCATCGAAAGACGAAGGCATAGGCTACGACTTCCTCTGGGTAAATCGATTTTCCATAAGGACTTTCTCTTGTTCTTATAGTTGCTAATTCTACCTGCTCGAGAAAGGTTTCTCAATCTTCAATCTCCTAAGATTCACCGTTCACTGGCCCACTAAAAGCCTTTCCTCCACCACCAGCGACAACTAAGGCTTCACCCGCAATCGAGTTCTCGGTTTCACCTAGCGTAAAAGAGAATCGACTCCCTTGAGGAAATCGTTGTCGAGAGAGTGGTTTGGTTAAGATGTCAGCCAACTGATCATGAATGCTCACATGGGATACTTTTTGAAGACCTTTGTTAACATGATCTCGAACAAAGTGAAAATCAATGGCAATGTGTTTCATGCGGGAGTGGAAAACAGGGTTTACACTGAGATGAGTAGCACCAATATTGTCACACATAACGACAGGCGTTTGCTGCAAAGGGACACCAAGTTCAGTGAGAAGTGATTTAATCCAAGCGAGCTCGGAGGTGGCAGTGGCAAGAACACGATACTCACTTCAGTAGAAGAGCGGGAAACAGACCGTTGTTTTCGGGTACTCCAGGAGATAGGATTGTCACCGGGGAAAAGAATTCAAGCAGAGATTGAGGTTCGGTCATCAGGATTGCCGGTTCAATCAACATCGGAGTAGGCATGAAAAACTGGTTTGGAATTTTTCTTGAGAAGGAGACCATGGTGAATGGTATGCTTGAGGTATCGGAGAAGGCGTTTAGTAGCGACCCAGTGAGTAGAACTAGGTTTGTGCATGAACTGGGCAAGCTTGTTCACAGCAAATCTAATATCAGGGCGAATGAAAGCCAGGTATTGTAGGGCCCCAATCGCGCGTCGATATTCTGTGGCATCAGCAGGTGGGGAGCCATCATGAAGTTACAGTGAGCCAGTGGTAGCAAGTGGAGTTTGAACTTCTTTTGCACCATCCATGGAGGTACGGTGGAGAAGATCTCTGATGTATTTGTGCTGAGTAAGAAAGAGACCATTAGAGGTTGGCAGCACTTTTTAACCAAGAAAGCACTGGAGTGGACCCGGGAGAACCGATTAGCAAGCCGTCTGATGATGTTCTGAATAAGATTAAGGGCACTGCTAGTAAGGATAAAATCATCAACATAAACTAGAAGGTAAAGAATAGATCTATTATGGCGATAAATGAAGAGGGAGGCATCAGCACGAGAGTTAGAGAAGCCGAGATGAAGAAGAAAGTGGCTGAGCTCCTTGTACCAGGCCCGTGGGGCCTGTTTAAGGCCATAGATGGATTTGTGAAGACGGCATACATGAGTAGGGTGTTGTGGGTCAATGAAAGCGGGTGGTTGAGCCATGTAAACATCCTCATGAAGAGTGCCATGGAGAAATGCATTGTTCATATCGAGTTAACGAAGGGGCCAACCATACATGAGGGCAAGAGAAAAGATTAACCGAATGGTGGTAGGTTTAATCACGGGGCTGAAGCACTCACTTGTTGAGCAACCTACTCTTAATGAAACTGTTTGCTCAAATATTGCTCAGACTGACTGCTTTCCGATTTTTCGTTCTGCCTCTACTAGTAAAGGGGCTTTAACAGACTTTAAATCCTTTAAGAATTCATCACCAGTTAACAGAAAAAGTAGAGTTTATGTTAGTGTTAAATAAGTGGGGAATGTAGCTGAAATGTCAGGAATTGGTCCAAGCCCTGGGGTATTTTGATCTCTGTCTTCTAACCTTGCCAATCTTTCCTCCCGTAGTTGAGCAATTATGCTCTTTATATCTTTACCAGAGGGTTTAAAGCCTAACCCGTAAGTTTCCCTGGCTTTGGAATGACTGCCCCTTCAGCTATGAATGTGGTTGAGATAACTTCAAATGCATGGAATGAATCAGGAGATATAAAATTCTCCAAATCAAAAATTTTGATTGAAGGATTATGATTGACCAATACGTCTTCTTCTGCGTGAACTGTCACCAGATGCGTTCCGACGGTCTATTTTACCTTTTGTTTTGGTGGAGACTAGAGGAAAGCGCCCCTGCTGGGTGCATCCAAGGCCGTCCAAGTAGAAAATTGTATACTGCCGGAATGTCCAAGACCTGGAAAGTGATCTCGAACGTGTAAGGACCCATTTATACTGGTAAATCAACCTCCCCTATGACTTCTCTCTTCGATCCGTCGAACGCTTGAACTACAGTCTTGGAAGGGCGTAAGGCAGCCTTATCTATCCCCAGGGTCTGGAATGTGATAAGCAGACATATGTTGAGAACTGAACCATTATAAACCAATACCCTTGCAACAATTATATCCTTGCACTTCACCGTTAAATACAGTGCTTTGTTGTGGCCAATTCCTTCTGGAGGAAGTTCATCGTCAGTGAAGGTGATAGCATTAGTGGCTAAAACATGCCCCTTTCCAGAGTGTCATTCAAAATTTTCATCAAAGCTGCTCTGTGTGACTCAGAAACTATTAACAACCCCAAGATAGAGATTTGCACTGGCATGCGATTCAGTTGTTCAACCACATTGTATTCGCTGCTCTTGATATACTTCAGGAATTCTCTAACCTCATCATCAGTCACTTTCTGCTTGCCTTACTGGCTCGTTACGTATACTTCACTCGCTCCTCCCCAACCTTTTCCTTTCCCTTTTTCTTCAACCTGAGATCCTCCGGGATAAAACATCTCCCAGATCGAGTCATCCCTCCTACCTCAGGAATAATCTTTACCCCATCAATGATTGTTGCTTCATAGCCATAGTTCCAGGGAACCGCGCTATTACACTCATATGCAACCTGCTCAGGAACAGTGATGATCATGGGCTTAGGACAAGTAATAACTGCCGGGATGATGTCTTGAGCTGGCTCAGAGACAGTAACAGGTTGGGCTGCTTGGGTCGAGTCTGGGATGGTAATGGTAATAGGTGTGAGGATACGATTTTTTTCAGGAATGTCGATGGTGAATGGATGGGTTGGCATGTTTTGTGGCACTTCAGAAGAGATGTAAGTGATGGTAATTGGTGATGGGATCCCTAACTGAAGAGCCGGAAGAGAGGGTTCAGGATCATTTCTCTCCCATATGAATCATCTGAGAGATTACGTTATGCAGCTCGGGACTGTTCCTGAGGTGGAGTCTAACCCCTGGATATAACATGTTACATGCTGGTGGATCCTCCTCCTCATTAAGGTGTAAGCGAATCTTGGTCCCTGGAAAAGTAATAAGCTGAGATGGTTTGGAACCTTCTTTTCTTATATGGAAGCTTAGATGGGTTGAATCTCTTTTTATAGGGGATCCCATGTTTTCTTCCTTTTTGGTCCCAGTGTTGTGGATCCATTGCATTCTCCCACAGTCATCTTTGAAAGCGACTGTGTTACTGAACCAATCTCCGAAGCATCAAGCCAACTGGGTTCGGGCATTTCTGTTGGGTCAATCACTGGTGAAGGCTTACTCTTCGGGTATAAGACATAATAAGAAAACCTCCCTGAAGGTTCCCTAAGTAGGCCAACCTCTGGATCATGGTTTTCATATCTTTCCCGCAACCTCTGTTGGGAGGACTTCTTCTTCTTTGGCTTGGGTATGTTACCCTCTAATGCATCCCAATAACAATCCTCACACTCGCAGATATCCCACCATGAGTGCCCAGATCTCGTCCATCCATCGGGCAATGAGACTGGCGGGAGGCATTGGTCAGGAGGTGTGGTCCCTCTGCAGCGCATTTATTTCCAGGTTAACAATAGTCTGCCGTAAAAGTTCTATCTCCTCAACCTTTCTCTGAATGACTCGAACCAGGCGGGCCTTTTCTTCTTCTGCTTGTGACAGAGGATCTCCGATGTTTTGATCTACTTGAGTGTTTTCTTCTTCTCTTCTAGGTTCCCCACCGAAGTAGTTGGTATTCCAATCTAATAATAATACGATCGACGCTCATTTTCTTTTGTTAATAATATTACGATCATCGTACTTCTTTTTTAAACTTTTAGCTATTTGTAATTTTCCGGAGAGGAAGCTGTTTTTTGTTTGATGGAAAGTTCGCTTCCCCGTGATTTGACTGGTTTCAAAATGGTTCGTTTATTCTTTTGAAAGGCCATGCCCCCCCACTAACGTATCTTCAATGCGCAGCCGGGTTATCTTGATGGAGCTCTCCCAGCTCCTCCTCCCTATTTTTAGGGGCTTTTTGTCTCAGATGATGGCAAGCACTATGAGATAAGGGATCTCTCGGGTCCCTAATCAGGCATATGCAGCTTGGGTTTCCAACGATCAGCTTTTTTTGTTAGTTAATGCCTCTCTTACAACAGAGATTCTGGCTCAAGTGATTGATCTTTCTTCAGTCAAGGGATGCGGCATCTACGCTCAAGAATCGCAAGTTTAATGCAGCTTCGACTCCAGAATAGAAGACCCACTACTATTACTATTGATAGTCCTGCTACTAAAAAACTTTACTCTTTTCTTGACATTGATAAGATAACATTCTCGAATGAGATAAATTATATGACCATTTTTATGTATACAGAATGCCTCTTTCAAAGTCCTTAAAGAGTCTCCCCCTGCTCTAAATAGAAGCAGGTTTTTTTCTCAAGATGGAAGGGGGTTACTTTTTTTTGAGCAATAAGCAACCCCCTTTAAAAACAAACCTTTAAACAATACAATGAAAAGTCTTGCACTATTCGGCAAGTTCGCAACCGGAGTCCCACAGCTGCGTAGAGGCCTCCGGGATTTCGGATTTACTGACGAGGAGAGACAACGTGCTGCCCACCCAAGAACTATACCCGCGCCCCAGAGGGGTAGCCAGACGCAGCGAAGATTTCCTCGAATGACAAGAGAGTGGGAAGCTGTAGGGAAAATACCAAGGAGAAAATAGGTAAGTCCCCTGACATCATTCCAAGAAAGGGCTAAAGTACCGACTTTTGAGAAAGCAGTCTTTGAAGCATCAAGCCCTCAGGTGAAGGCCCCTCTCCGGATATCTGAAGCTGTTCATTTTATAGAGGGGCGTGTTCAAATGCGTAAGGGTCTTCAGGCTTTGACTTATCTTTGGGGACCCGCGGCAGCCAATATTATCCGGATCCCCTACTGGCTAGGTCGCAGGGTTGGCCCCAATAGGACGCAGTTCCTTTTGAAGGAGATGCGTCAGGAGGGGGAAGCCTCGGGGTTAAGATCCCTTCCCCCAGGTTCCCCCAATATGAGGGTCCTTCCTTTCACTTTGGGCGACCCGCCGTCTTACTCCTATCTTCGTGACATTCGATTTGTTCTGCTGGTCTGTTTATGCATAGCTGCCCGGCGGGCTTCCGTCCCAGACTACTAACTTTTTATGCAGCCTGTCGCTGTCTGTCTGTTGGTCGGATATCGCCTACCTTGTTAAGAGGGTCTTTTTGCGGAACGTTGGAAGCGATCAGGAAAGAGAGCTAGTACAGCACAGAGAAAGGGAGCTTGTTTTCGAGCAAGGTAGCGCAGTAGTTGCTTGTTGGCTGTTTCGACTTTGAGAGTGGTAACTGAAGCTAGCGAGTTGTTCTTGTTGTTCAGAACTGGCAAGCAAGTAAACTAGTTGCTTCGCTTCGCTTAGCCTACTGTGTAGCCTTACAGCTATTAAGACATTCAGGGGCTGTGTAACTGCTGTTAGAACGCTTTTCTTAATCCGTTACGGATGTCGAAAAGTGAAGATTGGTTCTGTACCAGGTCATGGTGATATGTTTGATAAAGGTTTGTTTCGTCGATAGCATTTTTTGATGTGGGATGCGTAGTAGCTGTTGTCACAGTAGGGGTCCTAAGGCGGGAATTGTACTAAAGTAGCCATAGCGTTGATTGCTCTCCTTGTTCTATGTATAGGAACGAATTCTCTTAAGGAAAGCCTTCTTTCTCGTGTGAGGGTTGGTCATAACTTGTGTTTATCTGCTGTTAAATGACTTTATAGAGTCCTAAGGGTAGTATCAAAGATAAAGGATTCAAGCCGTATTAGTTTTGATTAGCTGTCCCAGGGAAAGGTGGATGTTGGCATGCCCGAGCTAAGATCGGTTGAGGCGGATAAAGACGGTTGCGTAGCTTACTTGGTAAAGGACTCCTTTAGTTTAGCGGTCATGGATCGATTCTAGGTGGTTCACTTGTATACCCCTATTCTCAGAGTTCACGCTCTGATCTAGCAAATCTACTTTTCAGATGAGTTCCATAGTTTTGGACAGGACAGGTGGGAACCAGGGGGTCAAGCGTCTTTTAAAGCAATCGGGCAAATGCGTGTATACACTAGTTTACTAGTTTTACTTACTTTTGTACTAGCGTGAGCGTACTTGTGTGTTAAAGGTGTTTGCCCTCTCGATTTCGAGCATCACTTATTTTACGAGAATCTATCAATCCAGACTTCCTGAAAACTGGGGATATCCCGCAGCTCTTACTCGAAGACATGGAACCTCTTGTTAGATCCGGACAGGGGAATTTACTTGCAAAGAGCTTATTAGCCTATTCTTTCTTGCTAACTAGTTATCTAAGCCAAGCTTCCTTTTTTTCCCAAGTTCGGCTAGTCTGGTATGACTTGAAACAAAAGGTGTATCCACCGGGATTGAATCAGGAGGGTTTTTCCACCCACAGGCATAGTGACCAAATAGACCCTCTCTTGTAGCTCGCTGAAAGATCGGGGTTAGAATCGGGAACGGGCATAGAACGGAAAATGAGCCTGTTAACTACTTGCCGGGTTCGCCTACCTTATTAGATTCGGCCTACAGAACTGGACTTATTGGATTTGCATTCCTTTTTTTTAGAAAACTTCTTCACTGACCAACTTCTTTGATTCATCGCTAACTCCCATCGATCAAAAGAAAGACTAACGGCCTAAAAGCTTCCTTCGCCTGAGACTGAGCTTACCTTGCCCACTTGAATGTACCATCTATTTGAGTTCTATCTTCAGTTTCGTGACTGGATTAGAAGTTCGACTGAGCTATAGTCTCCGGACTAGTTGAGCACTGACTCCTATTCCACTACTATAACTTCTTCTTATCGATTTGAGTGAGATTGAATCTTGAGCCCCATCCTTGCCTTGCTTTTATTTCCATTTCTCTTCTCCACGGATGAACACCGGAATGGATTGATCTGACCAAATCTCTTTCTTCATGTCTCGCCCTGAAGATCGAATTCTGTATTTACATTGATTTGACCTACCTTCTGCAATAGTGAGATATTGAGCTTTCCTCTATCTATCGCCTGCCCCTTCCACACGTACTTCTCGATCTTCCTTCGTCTTGGTAGTTCTCAATCAATTCGTACAATCCAATATCCAATAGGAGGTCTTTCTCTTTCTATTCTTTCTTCTTTCGCATTCGCTTCCTCAAGCCAGTTCAAAATGTCTTTTGAATCGATAAATTGTTGACTGCCTATAATCATACTCGCATAACATCCATTTTATTTCTTTTCATTGCAATAAACTTGGAAGTCTGGTCTTGCTTAAGCAGTAAGATGCTGGCTGAGGATTATGAGAAGGCATGGAGCTTAACAAAAAAATGTCTGAATCTAGGCATCTTTTAGGATAACTGGTGATCTAAAAGATTTGATTTTTGCCATGTTTTCCATTAGAGTGGAGGCTATAATTTGACTTTTTCTAACATCGCATGCTTGACGGATACGGATAGGAATTGTCTTTTCACCTGGCATCTTTCCAGTTAAAAGAATATATTTTCCAATCTTGCTGCAGTCGCAGTGTACCTAGTGTCAGTCCCGCTTTAAGCTGCAGTAAGGGTGCAGTGCAGTTTGGAGGGGCTTTAGTTCATTAGTCCTAATCTAATGCATTTCGAGTGCTAAGGTGGCTCTTACGTAGAGGGTACGAAGCTCTGATGAGGTTCCTCCATGGCATGGATAAGACGAAGCTGAGGGTCCCGAGGTTAGCGTTCAAAACTATCTAAAGAAAGGACTCAAATTCCGAGCATTCCTCGCTTTACTAGCGAGCTAACGTTATCAAGGCGTCTATATAGGAATGTGGTAGGCGCTTTCAGGCAGGGGTAGGGGTGCGTGCTAAGTGCTTATATGTCGTTGGATATTCGGTTTGGTATAGGTAATTTGCTTTCTTCAGCAGCATCGAGGTATGTTCTTTTCCTTTTTTTTAGGTTTTACATTTTGAGCTTCGAATCTGACTTAGAGAACAGTAGCAAGGACTAGAGGGAAGGTTTTATGAGCAAGCAATTCATCCGTTTTGGTTTTTATAAGTCTTATCCGCTGGGAGAGAAAGGAAAACTAGGTGAAGTGGGTATAGTGAGAAAGTGCGCAGATGACCAGAGGTAGATAAAAGTAGTTCTCCCTCTTCCGGGAGGAGTCGAAAATGTAAGCTAGAGCAACTTGTCTTGATTCAGCTAAGGCAGCTCATGGGAATTTCTTTAAGTAAGAACGATCCCCAGTGTCATCCTCTTCGTCTTCTCGAAAGGAAGCGAGTGACGAGAGGGTAGCAAAGAGAGGACCACTCTTTAGTAAGATAGCAGCCAGTGAAAGAGTAGAACTTATTCTCTCCATTCAGAGAGAGACCCGGTAGATGTGTGCATCAGTACAAGGCTAGAAAAGCGAAATAGATAGGGGATTACCCGGCTTGTTCTTAGATAGGGCAAGTGCTCTAAGAGTGAAGCTAAGGAAAAGGAGTAAGCCCTATTCACAGCGTCTGCTCTGCCTCTATCATCTACGTCAATTTCTGATTCCCAGCCAAGGAGGCGCGAAGGTTTCTTTTATCGGCCGATTCCCCTTTCGTCATAAGGCGTAGGGCTCTCTTGGAAAGTCATCCGATCCTGCACTACCTTTCCTTAGCCTAGGAATGCACTTTCTCCAGAACCTGAAAGGTGCCCCACAATATAGACTATTAGCCACAAGTGGGAGTCTTCTATCAGTTTAGTACTCTCCGTTCTCGCTTTCTTCAACAGTAAGGACTTACACCATCCGGGGACCGGCTTAGGCTTTCGCGAAAGCACCTTTGGGCGGAGGCTTCTCATCAACTTACTCTTACTGAAGATTAAGAAAGAGATAGAAAGAACTCTTCTAAAGCACTGACTTCTTCCCTTTCCCTACGCTCGTGCCTTCCCCAGAAAGCTCAGATGCGAAGAAGGGACCATAGCCCTAGTTCGGGTTCGGTGCGATAGGATGAATAAACCCGAAAGCATTGATTGAGGGTCTCCTCTTTCCTTTCTTTCTAATCCGAATCCAAATCCATGTCGCCCTCCCTAACCCTAGTTACTTTAATATCATACCTGGAAAGAGTCAACGTCAAGCCAGAGCTAGTCTAAGAGCTAGCGATTCTAACCCTAGGGTTAGGTATCATAATAGAGTCAAGTAGGACAGAACGATTAGCTTAGCAGTGAACAAGAATCATTCAATCAGCTCCAGAGCTGGGAGTTCTCCTTCTTCTTTTGCTATTTCAAATAGGAGGTCTTATGAATCGAATGAAGAAGAAATTCACTTAGATAGAGATAGAGGCAAGGCAGAATAAGCGATGTTGGAGGCAGGGCTCCTAGAAGAGAAGCTCATACCCGTCGAAAGGGAAATGATCCTTAGGTAAGAAAGGCCCCTCTCTTCACTAAGCTAAGCCGGAAAGAGAGAGAGAGTTAGATCCGAGCATAGCCATAGATGTGGAACTCTTTCGAAATAGGTAGGAATTATTCGCTAAAAAAAGAGGACAGGTGCGCAGCGGTTCGGAATCGTAGCAAGTGGCATCTTCAATCAAGAAAGACCTGGCTCAAGGGAAGATAGTTCCTTCACTTCCGGGCTTAAAGAAGCGAGTGACTCTCGCGGGTATCTATCAACATATAGAGATGTCGCCCTCCTCCCATACTGAAAAGGAAGACGAAAAGAAGAGCTTGAATGACCAAGGAAACCGACTTGCCCCGTGGCGGGGGTCAAAGTAGTCAAAACAGTCCATTCGTGGTAGGAAGGCAAGAATCCCAGCTTTCTTCCTCGACCAGTGGATAATAGCTATTTTATACTTATCTACTGGAATAGAAACGAATGGATTCGCACTGGAAGCTGTCTATCAAACATAGGTGCAAAAGCGGGTCAAAGGTTTTACGCCCTGATACGCTGTTTCGTTTCGCAAAGTTTCATTCTATATATAGGGAAAATTAGTCAAGCCCAATTCTGCCCTGAGAGGCACCTTCGATTGTGAAACTTTGAGTCCCACCTATAACAAAAGTAGTAAAAAAAGCTACTTTTGGCACCTCGCTTAGGGCGGAATTCGCTTTGCTACGAAAAATCCCGTGTTCACTGGATTGGTTGCAAAACGAGACCCCGTTTAGGGCTCCAAGTAGGTTTTGTCCAAATTTCCCGGGTTTCATGAAACGCACCACTTCTTGTTCTTGGTCGGTAAGTGGTCAACCAGCGCTTAGTCACGTGAGGGAGGGCGGAATGAACCTGGCGGGGAGTATTTCTTCGCAGAGGACGAATTGTAGTTTCATTCAGCATTGTAGCTAGGAGATATCTTTCTTTTAAACGAGACTCCATCCAATGGGTTGCAACCCTGTGAAAGCATATGCAGGAACTGTTCAGTCCCACGTACGTTCAGCGAGACTCCGAGAAAGCTTCCGTAAAGAAGTTCAGGGGTTCGTGCGAAGTGTACCGTTGCTTCTTCGATCCTGGGCCCTATGTCCTGTTCAAGCTCTCCCTCTCGAGTCGGGCTTGGAATGGGAGTGTGCTTTGATGAAACCATTCTTTGGGACCCATCACCGACCTCCGCCTTGCTAGCTTCACCTGGCATCGTGCCAGTCTTTCTCTCCTGCGAATAGGTTCCCTACAAGTGGACTAGCCGAAGACTAGCTAGGTTCCGTTCGTTTCTGTCTATCTCTCTGATGTGCTATCGGCTTTCCAGGGGCTTTCGCCTTTCAGGCCCGGATGGAATAGAGTCCAGGGCAGCCGGGTAGTTCCCAGCCCAAAATTACTTATCTTCGGAAAGGGCTGACCTTCCAACCAGTACTGAAAAACAAAAAGAATATCTTTTTAGAAAGAAAAAGGATGCTGACGGTGGAAGACTAGACCTATAAAACGACTACGCCGACAGCTGCTCAGCAAGCAATCTCCCTGGTGCCTCCAGCCATCGATTGAGTGAAACGAGCTTCTTATTCCCACCCGAATAGACAAGAACTACCTCACTCCCCCTTCCCTAATCTGTAAGTGCTAGTCTTGCTTTTGCAATGTCCGGTTCCGAAACTTAATCAATACAATTGGTTGGTATACCTCTTTCTCGTGTTCCCTTTTAGTAAGAAAAGTGTGCTCCTCCGCTAGCTGCTGGAAAAGGTATGGGCATGAACGGAGGCCAATCTCGATGATAAAATCAAAGAAAAGGAAAGGGCTGAAAAGGATGGTGCCCAGGATCTCGCTATCACCTATGCATGTGCGAGAATGCGATACGGTAGAGGCCGATGTGTCATTGGGACACTTTCGCGTGGTAGACCGGGCGACGAGTGCTTAGGGCACTGAGAACAGTCCTCTATTGGGAAAGAAATTCACGACTTCCCTCCTCATCTGGGATCAGGACGGAACAATCCACGAAAGGGAAAGCAAGCCTTATTCAACTAAGAGACAAGCAAGGAGACCAAGCCACTCACCTCACCGAGGGAGAAGAGCACCCTATTGAGTGAGGGGAAAAGAGCACCCGCTTCTCTTACTTCTCTTACGCTATTTGGAGGGAAGAGAGGAATTCTTGGACTAGAGAAGCCCCTCTTCTTCATCTTATCTTCTCTTCCTAGGGGGCTACACACTAAAGGGAGACCTTAGCCTTGGTTGCCTGGAACAAAGAAGCTCCCCAGGGGGGTACTTCCTCGGAAAGAGCGATAGAAAGAACAGAGATAGCTAAAGCGTCCCTTTTTGCGAAAACAATAGATTTTCTTTATGGCGAAGAATGGGACGCTACTCTAAGAGCAGTCCTAAAAAGGAGATGCAACAATTGCCTGCCTATAGGAGATATAGCATAGAGAAAGAAAGGGGACTTCGACTCCCAGTAATTAAGAAGAAAGCCCAGCAGGGGAAATCCTTAATCTTTGCAGAGGTACCCCGGAAAGAAAGATCGGCAGAAAGGGGGCCTTGTCCTGACCTTAGGAATCAATGAAAGACTTCGTAGCTCAGTCAGAGGGGAGCGTCCTATTCTCATCTTACAATAATTAGCTTTTATTTTGATGTTCAAAAGGGGGACGCTACTCTAAGAGGGAAGCAAAGTCCCTAGGAGCTCGGGATTTCACACTCTGCGAAAGGCAAAGCGAAAGACCCCCGTATTTAACTACCAGCCGAGAAAGGAGAAGAAGCTACTCACAGAGGGGGAAGAGCTCTTCTTGTACATATGCTCGATCTGGATTGGATCTACTAGAAGAGGAATGCCTCTATTTATGCCTTTCTTTATGCCTTTAGGCAGGTTAAAGAATGATTTTAGCTTATAGTGGAGCGTAGGACAGACCTTAGACCATGACTGACGGAAGGCAGTCACGGAGGGAAGGCAAAGAAAGCGGACCTTCAAGCCAGGGTCAACAGACCGGGTCCAGCCAACAAGCTTGAGCTATGAAAGAGAACAACTACTTATATATATATATGAATTATTGAGAACGGAAGCGCTATTCGTGGACTGAGCAACGGACATATAGAGTTGATTAAAGCGATACAGATCGATTCGATAAGAGCTAACACGGAAAAAAATTGTATATTAATACAGATGTCGCACATAGAGATTGAGCATAGCGAGCTGAAGGCCTAATTGATCCTATTCGATCGTTTACTAAAGAGAAATTCCCAATAAACGAGAGGCAGGGGACCGCCTATTCGACAGCTTTAACGAGGCTTCTTCTTAAATATCAATTACCAATAGATATCAGACTAATTCAAGGCTTTAATAGAAAGGAAGATTGCATATTTGTATTCAAAGAAAGCCCTTTTGAGTCTTTTTAGTGAACCTATAGATGAGACCCTAGAGAGTCCGTAAACTCCCGATTTAGACATAAAAGCCATTCCGGACCTTTTCCTCATGGAACGAGAAGACCGATGCCACTATCGCCTCTTGGCTTTGCTTTAATAGATTCTATTCGACTGGAAGGGAAGCGCACCTTGACTCTGAAAAACTCAAAGGGCAAGCAAGGGAAGTGCGAGCTAACTAATGGCAAGGGCCGGAAATAGAGAGTTTTGAAGGGAATTGCATTCATTAAGGAAGCAAACAAGCATCGATCTATTTAAGGAAGGGATTCGCCCTATCCACCAAGCGTTAACTGCTACACGAGAGTACAGCTAACCTAAGCGGGAAGAGCATATTGAATTAACAGACGGGAATCAAATCAAACTATTGAATTAAAGGAAGGGAATTGCACAGGAATGCTAGACTCAACAAATTATGCCTCCCGTTTTGTTTACTCCACTTGAAGAGAGTCCCTAGCGTACTATACTTTTCTAAAGGGAATGCTACCGATACTTGAAAGACTCATCCTCTGATCCTTTTTCTACCGTTCAATCTATTGATGGGATTTCTGGCCTATTACGCACTCGGGCCAATCTACTACACGCTAATAACGCTAATAAGGGTCTTTTGGATTTCATCTCCTACAAAAATGGCAAGTGGTTGGCCGTTCGATCGAGTCCATCCCTTGAAGTCGTACCCTCCCAGTATGCGTGAGTCTTCCGCCGATTGACAGCTCTTCTTTTGCATGTGTACTTTTTCCTACTGGAAGCTTCTCTCTCTATATCTCCCTAACCCATCCGGTCAGGATTTGTGAGGAGTTGTGTCGCACAATCGGTTGTTGAGTGGGACTGCTGAAACCTGTTGGGGACCTCTAATATGCTCTTTCTCACACTCGATGAAAAGCACAATCCGCTTTCGGTGCCATTGAGAATGCTGTTTATAAGTAAGAGTTATGTAAGAGACCTAACCTCCTTAGGTAGAATAGTGGGACTTCTTCTGACTTTCCTGTTGAGCTTCTGGAGGATTTGATATGGATGTCACTTGCCCTAGAATAAGTAGTTTCGTAATAGAATAGGATAGGAATTCAAGGTCTTAGCATACGGAATTTTCGGTGCACAGGCCAACTCGGAATAGAAAGAGCCCTTACTTTAGTATTAGTAGGACGAGTCTTCACTCTCGCTCCTCAATCTATCAATCGAGCGGCTCTCTTACTACCTCTACCGAATAAAGCATCGACTCTCACTGCCCGCTCTTACCTCACTGTCAAGCTATCCGAACAAGAAAAATGGATACCAACCCGGACTTGCAAGAGAGCTGCCTGGACTGGAGGACAACCATTCAAGCCGGAAAGATTGCCTACTTGTATGCGCTGCTGTTTTGGAGGGGAATCTTATGGATTTCGCATTGTACGTACCCCTATTTTATGTGGTCCTAACCGAGCTACTTTCACAATCACTGGGAAAGACCTATTGGCATTAGATTGGATGCCTTATTCATATATCTTTCTGCCATTGGAATTTGGTTTATCGACTCACGATGATGGGGTCAGAGGCTTTGGGCATTGGATGAGATGAAAAGGCAGGAGCTCCGTCCCTCCCTTGCAACCCATCTAATCCACCTAATCAAGCTTACGCGAATGGCTTATCCGAAAAAGTCTCACTTTCGGATCATACAAAACTGTTGTAATATAGCTTGCTTGCTTTAGATTCGATATTCAATGGAATACGTTACTGGATAGGCGCTACAGGACTGGCAACCAAGAGGCCAAGGGAACTGACTTTGTTTTGGGTTAGGCGTACTTACTTGACCAACTAAACTCACTGAAGGGGGCCTTTTTTTTCTCCGAGGAAAGTAGTTCTATCTCAAGCCAGCGAATAAGCTAGTTCAAGCAAGGCAGTTATTGAGTCTAAGGCAGGCTAGAATAAAGGCTAGGCTAGGGCCTATCAATTCTAAGACTCTTAATAGCTAGTTAAGAGTATACTAGGATTTCTAACAATCCCATTACATTAATAGGATGTATCTCAGTCCTCCCAAGAGTTCTCCAGGGCGCGTATAAGAGTGATAACGGGCATAACGTGCTCACGGCCTAAAGCGCTATTCTTACCTGTTGCCTTCCAAACGAGCTAAAGCTGATTATAGGTCAAGCCTTAAAGCGAGTGCAGTAAGCTAGCTTTACCCTACAGCTAGTCCTAAAAGCCAGTCTTTCGCCATTGCTTTTCTTTCTGCTGCCTTTCTTTCCCCTGCCTTATAACTATAAGCAAGGAATAGAGACCTTCCTTTATTAGCCTTTAGCTGATTACCGAATTGCACTAGTCTCAGGAGCTGCCTTTCGAGAAGAGGCTTTTATTTTAGGGTGAAGACAAGCAGGGCTGATTGCACAAAGGCTACTAGCTTAGCACTGTTGGGAATCGATCTAGATGCCAAGCTCGGTATAATAGTAGAATCCGCGCCTTTGCCTTTACGCCTATATGAAAGAAAAGAGATAGAATAATCTATCCCCCAGCCCCTCTTATTCTTCGAGAGTAAGCTGGTAAAGAGAGCGGATTTCCAGCTGCATTAGCAGGAGTAAGAGTACTAAAAAGTAGGAGAATATACCATAGAATCTGCTTCATCGAATGAATGCCATGTCTTCATGAGAAGAATCAATAACAATGTCAAATGCCACATCCGGGACGAGATATTTTCTTTCGTAATGAAAGGAAGAATAAGAGTTGGTGCTCTAACCTTATGTCGGAATAGCAGCTTGCGGGACTAGGGTTCGCCTTTTCAAGATGTTATTTGAATAATACCTTTCCAACCTTTGCTTCGTCGTATGTTCAATCAGAAAAGGTCTCAAAAAGACGCTTTCTTTTTTACGACATAAACAAAGAAATCGATCTTGTTCGCTGACAAAGCATAAGCCTAAACCGGAGACTTTGTCTACCCTACTTTCTTCTTTTTAGTGATACCATTCCATTGCCCTTGTCTACTTGAAATGAAAGTTGGAGCGTGTTCATGCCGCAGGAGTGGAAGAAAGGCACTTTTACCGCCTTAGTTCTATGTAAGGATAAGAGCCAGATTAGCGAGGAAAAGGGGAGCTTATAGTAGTTGTACTTTTGCCGGAGAGCCACTCTTTTCGCTGGGTGGGCTTATCATAAAGTATCTATTTATTTGAAAAAAGTCATTCTGCTTCTCACTCTAGAACGACTCCAACCCCTTTGGATAGAGAAACTTATTTTCGAGTGATCGGGAATTGCTCACAGTGGGATGGATAAACTGAAAAGAGAGTGAAAGAGATCACCTTAGTTAGTACACTCGAATCCTCATCAGAAGGAAAGGCAGCTCGGAGATTAGCAGAGGTTATGGAATCTGACCCAGCCACAACTCCAGCAAGAGTAGGCTCTGAAGAATGAAAAGACGTATAAGGGCTAAATCAATTTCATGCAGTTTTTTTTGGGAGAGATTTAGATAACCAACGACGTCGTTAGCTACGAGTTCGCACCCCCTGCAAGATCACGTTTTTCATCAGCCACTGCTACTCTTTCTGCCAATCCTGAATCCGAAGTACGGTAACATGGAAGTAACATAAGCAAAGCAGATTCAAAGACAGAAGCGGAAGAAGCAGAAGTCCAATCCTTAATATATATTGCCGGAACTGGGCAAGCGAAGTTAGTTAGCTTTCTTTGAATTCTTTAATGTCCTCAGGGCAAAGCCAGGCACAAACCGAAGAAGGAGAATTGGAATTTTCCTTAAATGAAAGAAATCCGCGGCAACATGAACGCCGGATTTAAGCTAATGAACAAAGGGGGGCTGAACGACAAGATGGAAGTGTCTTTTCTGGTAAGGCTAAAGACGGGACCCGGAAAGTTCCGGCATAGTAGCGCGCCAAGCCAAAGAGCAAGCGAAGCTGCAAACGAAGACCCCCAAAAGGTACAGCAAGTTACAGCCCCCTAGGAAGAGGGTAAGGCCGCTCAAATGGAGGCTTGGCTTGAAAGGTTTCTTTACTTTGAGAAATAAGCGCCAACTATTCATATTTTTAGTCAAAGTAAAGGTGCGCAGGTTTGGAACCCTAATCCTCCACTTGTCAGCTCTCGTCTCAGCTGCAGTTGTTCTCTGGCAGGGACTAGACCATTTGGCTACCTCAGCCTTTGCTTGCCTTTCTGCTGATGCCTATAGCTTTCCCCATGCCTTTGCAGGGCTCTCTAAATGCTGGGTCTACTGTTGCTGAAACTACTTGTTCAGGGGGAACTACTGCATCTGGCTCTGCCACTGATGGATCATATGCTGCTCTAGCCTCTGCTGCTAGCTCTAACTAATAAGTTTTCTCTCTATTTGCAAGCAGGGTCTGCAAGAGAGCTGATGTTGGTATTCGAGCTAAAGCTCATTGAAGAACTTCTTATATTGGCACTAGAGCAACTAGCTGATGTTAAGCATTTCAAACAGCTAAGACTGGTATTTACCCTTATGGCATTTCACTGACATTCTACCATTGAAACTGCGGATACTTGCATTCTAACTAATACAAACATTGAAGAATTGCTGGTACTAGCAGCTTCTTCTTTCCTTTTTTGTTATTAAGAGACAATTAAGAAGGCACTAAGACAAAGCAGCAATAAGACAAGTTTAAGACAATCTAGTAAAGGGCAAGTAATGGTTGAGAGTATACCCTATGGGCTAAGATTTCACTGGCTTTGTTAGTTAGAGCTAGCTTTAAGGCTTTATAGCGAGTAGTTGCATAAAGTAGTCAGTCAATAGGTTCAGCAGTATATTCTTTTGATCCAAACCGGGAGTAGCACTTCTCTCACAAAAGCATCCCTACGCACAAGCAAAGTTTTAAGCACATGGAAATGCTTATGCGGGTGGAGCTCAGCTTATCGATGATGATGTAGTATCTTTTCGTAGGAACTCTCTAGGCACTTCTCAAGTTATTTGCAGCATTTCTATTGGTTGAGGGTATAAGGCTTGGATTGCTATCTACCCCTTAAAAGTTCACAGCCTAGCTAGCATTAGTTTGAGCAGCTTGGTTTCGAGTGACAGCATTAGTCTCATCGGGTGGAATATAGAAGTTTATGTGGTTCTCTACGTGGCATTCTCTAATGGGTTTGGGCCTGAGTTGAGGCTATTGGATCTTGATCTCTCAACTGACTTAGCTTGGGGGTCGAAAGGTTTGAGTTGATTCTAGGGTTGTCACGACTATGGTTAGGGAAAGGTTCCCTGTAAATGCCTAAGTGTTGGTTGTCTGGGTGAATAGGCAACTAGGGAGAGGGGTCATCTTCAGTCAACTATTTTTCTTTTCATATTTTGCAAGAGTCCAAGTCATGTTCCCTAATTAGGCGGATGGGGCACTAAAGATTTTGGTTGTGTCTAGGAATAGTATGGGTTTGGTTATATCTAGGATAATCAACCGGAGGATTGTGTGGTTGGTACATCTCACCATTTACATAAGGTTCCCTATAATTTATGTAGAAGTCCTTCGTACTTTGCAAATCATCAAGTCGACAGACTAGGTTTGGCTGCTGAGGTGGCAGGTGTACCGTATTCACAATGGCCTGTACCCCCTAGTTACCTTTGTCATTATGAGGTGGGTTTTGCACATTCTGAGGATTAGGTATCGGAGCTTGAGGATTAAGTCTCTTAGGTTATCTTTGGGTTAGGTTGACAAGATTTACAAGGTTCTTGGAAGTAGTGTTCTGGCTAGGGTTTGGGAGTTTGCAACCCTTAAAAGTGTTCAGTCCAAGCTTGACATTAAGATTTTCCTGTTTATGGGCAGTAGCAATGGCTTGATCAAAAGTGTGCGGCTCAGCTCTAAGTACTTCTATTTCAAGGTCATCCCGCCTCAAATAGACTAGGCTCCTTAGTAACCTCCTTCATTCATGCCTTATCTTTATTATAAGTAAGCCCGCTCTAAGACTAGTGGAAGAAGGGGCAAGAGTGGCTTCGCTCCTACACCTTCCTACACGAAGGGCTGCTCTTACTCTTAGGAGTTCTCTTTCCCTGTTGCGTCAGTTCTTTCTTCCCGAGGACTGCATTTAACCGTCTATGAACTTCTAAGACTGATTCCTTTTTCTCTGATCTTTCATGCCTTACTCTTAAATTATGTAACAAAAGAAAAGAGATAGGCACCTATTATAGATAATTAGTGGTTTAGCTGTATTGCTAAATCTGTTCCTTCCCTCTACTCTAGTATGCTATTGACTTCCTTCTGTGATCTGCCAACTGCAATACATAGTTCCAAGGGAATGAAGATAGGACGTTGTGCGGTAACTAGAAGTGAGTATACTAAACCTTCACGCCTGCTACTTTTATTGATATTGATGAATGCGGGGTAAGGACTCTTATTAGATAGATGTGGGCTGTTGACTGAAGCTTTCGACATCCCGGAAGGACAAGGAGAGCATCGAGAGGTTGAATCCATAGTAAATAAGATGGCATAGACATAGAATGGGATTGATGGACAGATTCCCTTGGATAGATAGTGCTAGCAACTTCGAAAGAATGGGGAAGACAAGGAACTGAACTTCAAGCTAGCAAAGGGCTTAGCCAAGACTTATTCCTTCTTTACGCCGATAACAGCGCATTCCATGTCCGATTCTTCTACTATTGGAATTGGATTAACCGTCTCAACAGGAAATAGGCTATTGCCTTGCGAAGAGAAAGAGACTTCAATACTTCAATCGCTTAACCCGGAAGGTATCATTCCAGTGTGACTTCTATGCCTAAAAGAAAGGCGCTATTCTCGATAGTTCTTCTTGCTTCAGTTCCCTATGAGATTGATTGAACAGAGCTTCTTGCTACATAGAAATGCCCTACGAGCCCTACAAGACAGAGTAGGAAATGTTAATGCGAACTCAAAGAATGGAGAGGGGAGATATTGAATTAGAGGAAAGGAATAGCAGACCGTGGAAAGCGACTCTCCTAAACGGGAAAAAGCAAGGGCTTACCTTATAAGCTCTTTTTAAGTTTCCTTTTCACTAAAAAGAAAAGGCCTTATAGCGATAGAGACTAACAAGGGAACTTACCAATACTAAAGGCGGATCGATCAGGCTGAAGCTATTGTAGCATCTCAAGCTTATCTTTCTTTTGCACCCACCTACCCTGTACTGCCGAACGTTTGCTACAGTTAGAATCCTCTATAATAACTAATAAACCGATTCAAGTGATTGAAACACAGGACCCTTTTCCACAGTTACAGGACCGTTGCGACAGTTGTTGATACCGATACAGTTTCCCTCAGACATCTCGACCGGGAAGACCTCTTACGAGAGTTGCTTGCCTTCTACCGATTGACTGCTTCTATTCCCGTTATGCCCCTATTTAACTGCTTTCCCTATTTGCTTACGGATTTGCTTAACGAATACTTCCCTCAGGCTGGTTATTCCTTGCTTGACAAAAGAGAAGGAAAAGGAAAGTACTTTCAGAGAAGAGTTTACTAGAAAGCACTGGAAGGGAATCGCTTTTCTTTCTCTAAAAGGAAGGACGGGATTCCATCGAACGGAAAGCCTTCTTACGCCTTATTAGCGAGAGTTTTGACTGGTAGTAGTACCTCCACCAGAGGAGCGCTTTAACAGGACTTCCGCTTACAGAAAATAGGCCTACGAAAGATAATAAAAAATCCTACGAGATTCACTCATAACAGAAGGGATTAACCACCTATCGTGCTAATAAGAAAAACGAGCGATTGCTAGCCTTATTAGTTAGTCAAGTAATCAAGGTCAGTAAAGCGGGAAGAAATTAACCAAGCAAAGGATACTGAAACCGATGAAGCAAACAACGGCTACCAGAAGAGCGGCATCCGTTTTCCACAGGACAGTTGCGAGAGACCAATTCTCGATAGAGGAGAGTACGACAGAAGACAGGGCCAGACGAGATATTGAAAGGCTTGAATGGACAGGTAAGGGACAGACTGATTGCACCTACCAGGCACAGGACTTATTGGCTTAAGAAGCAAGCCAAAAAAAGAAGGGATTCGCTTACAGAAGTACTATCCATATTAAGAAAGGGAATATATCTATTTGAAGGAAGGTACTCGTGTACGGGAATCGAAGTGATTAGAACAGAACTGAGCTTGCCAGCCAGGAATGAAGAAGCAACGGACAGATAGAGGTCTCTCGAGCCTCCTGTATTATTTCCTTTAATTGATTGCATACCGTCTTGCTCCTGTTTACCGTACTATTAGCTTGACTTCTTTCCGAATGGTTCATTCCCTACTTACTCTATTAGGGGCATACTCAATAGTTGTCTTTCCTTTCCTGTACTATTCCAATTTCCCTATTTGATCTAGTAAGGGGAAGGGCAGACCGCTTACCATAAACAGAAGATCGATATCGCACAGAAGGCCTGATATCGCCCTATTTGAGATACTGATTCAAGTTAGAAGTACTTCCTCAGAGCGATTGAACTAGCCTTTTGACTAAATAGATATGGGCATAGAGAGGGAATCCTGAACTACAGGAAAAAAGGATTCAATCCAGACAGAAAGAGAGTCGGAGTAGTGAAGAAGGATAGAACACTTTTGTTGGTTGTTGACCAACGGAAAGCATGGGAAAAAGAAAGATGGTAGAGGGGAATAGAAAGGGAGATAGAGGAATAAATCCATACCGAGAGGTTCAGTAGGAATAAGATTGTTGGAAAAACCCAACATTACATATTATGTAATGGTTGAGTCTAAACTGTTGCGCCCACTTAGCTAGAGCTCTTAGCTTCGGGCTTAGTCTCGACCCCAGATCTTGGAAGCGAGGGAGTGCCGTCCCTACCAAGAGGTAAGGTGACAGGCGAAACTAAACTCCCGGGGCAGGCTATCAACTATGACATTCACTTCGCATCTCGAAAATCTAATGTAAAAAGCGCTACGCACCTTTTTCTTGCTATGAGGATGAACTGGATCTCTCATTCCTTCCCCTTTCTTACTTATCCCCAAGCCAACAGGGGCAGCTTACCCAACAAAGGCTAAGCAGGTAGGGGGCCCGGGCAGGCTCACTTAATCCTACAGGGGGCATACCATAGCACCCCAGTACCCTTCATGCGGACGTCACTTTGGATTCAATCAAGCCTCGTATGCCCAGAAGCTCATAGCCAGATCGTCTATCATACTAAACTAAGAAGGGTCGAGAGAGACTCCCCACACGAAGAAAAGAAAGGAGCAAGCTACTGAGAGGGAACGAGTGGGAATCGGAACGGAAGCAATGAGGTCAAGATTCAAGACTTCTCCTATCAAGTCAATGTTCAAAATGAAAATTATAAGAATGGAATAGGAAGATAAAAGGACATTGTTCAGAGTGAAACTGAACCAAAGGCCCTCTCTCTGTAGGACTCGCTATCTATGCCACAAGGCTACTTCAAGGCAAGCTGGATCTCCTAGTTCGGGTATGAATTCTCATTCGAGAAGTCCCTCTTAGGTATAGACAAGATATGGTACCACAAAGCTAGGGGACTACAATTGAGTATGCCTAATTCATTCCTTCTGTGAAAAGCTTCAAAGTTGTCTGGGTTCAATTGAAAATTGCCCTAAGATTGAAGGTTTGACCTCGAAGAACTGTCGCAAGTTGAAAGTGACATCTTTGTGGGTTCGGCCCTAAAGTGTGGATCATCGGGTTGAGTACAAAGCATGTTTCAGACCTTGGGCAGTGACTTACTTTTAGTATAATTGATAAAGTAGGAAGAGTTGCTCTCCCTTGTCTCTCTCCATTGTTGACTCAGCTTGTGCCTGTTCGGGAGAAGTTGGGTGTCCCGGCTCATAAGAACTGAAATTCGTATGCTTAGGTTTTGGCACCTGCGTCAAAGGCACGAGAAAAGAAAACCTTTTCTCACCTTTCTTACTTAAGATATGAAACCGGTTTCATAGGCCACGTTGGCTAGGTTGATCTTTCATCATCAAATCATGAGTTTCATTCCATTTCTGGATCCCCTCATGAGAGTCTAAAACTTCGCTATCTTATGCCCGAAAAGTGCTCTTCTTGAGCGATCCATTCTATGAGCGGGGCAGCTAGTAGAGAGAAAATCTCCATCTTTTTAAGCCGGTCCCATTGATTTAATTAAAGCTTGTTACGATCAGGCTCATTTGGCTGAGATCTTGCTTGGAAAAGGCTTGGGTAGGGTCAGTTCGTTTGGCGCTTCGAGGCTGTCTTCGACTCATAGAAGAAGGAAGCCCACTATTTTGTCTATTTAAGACAAGAAATGGAGTAAGGGACGGGAAGCTACTCTTGTTCATCATGCGCCTTGTGTGCTTTGTATTCTCTATCGCTTGGGAATAAACGATCGCGATGTAGCAGGGTCGTGATAACTCTCTTCAAGCGGATCAACAAAGGCGAGATCAGCTCACTTGCCCACCGACCCCTCTCTTATACGATGAAACTAAGTCCATCAACTATATAAGAAGAGGAGACAGAGAGGTAGTAAGTTGCCCGCTTGTAGCAAGTTCTTACAGGACGTAGCTAAACCTTCCGAGGGACATCCTTCTATGTCAAAGAAATCTTACCCCACAATGCCAGTAGTTGATAACCATTATACGGATTAAGCCCGATGCTTGGATAACAGATCTTAATTCCAGTATAAGCAGTTGATCTCTACTAAAGAGGGTAAGCGAGACATAGCCCAGAAGCTCATGCACAGATTGACGAGGAGATGTACAGAATGAGCATTTCCAAACTCATGTTTGGAAAAGACCTAGTTGAAAACAAGAAAAAAACCGGTGCCCCGATTAAGAGGACATTGAATCAACGGTTAGCTAGGTCGTTAGAATCGTTACGGAGATTCACCCTACCCGCTTCCTCCGGTAGGGCCGTCTTCCAGGGTTCATCCTATAGCTACTTAGGATTCGATCTATAGCGCGCCACCCAATTATGGCTACCAGCAGCGGTCTGCCCTTGCACTGAACATCTACATAAAGATGGTGAGTGGTTAGGAGTTGTATGTGACCATCGATCGGCCTCTTCTTTCCGGAAGAATTTCCATGGGTTTCACCGGGTGGCAAGGGGCCGAAGAGGGTCCCGCACCTCCGAGCGTAGAACATATCAGATGTTGTTAGCCAATCCCCAAGGAGGGGATCCCAGAAGTAGGGGACCGAAGCTAGCGAAGTGAACCGTTAGAAACCAGGGTATAAATAACAAGAAGTCAGGCATGAAAGCTAAGTGAAGTGACCAGAGGGTTAGGGTGCGGTGCCAATTCATTCTTAACTTAAGAGGGCAGTGAGCTAGCCTTCCTTTGGCAAGGGAGGATGAGAACGGAACCTTTTCTTATATAACAATAGCAGCTTACGGCAAATTCTGAGGAAGAAAAAGATGTGAACATGAAAAGTTAGTCAGACCTAGGGTTAGGGGAATCTAGTTCACTGAATTGCCTTATTCCGAGAGTAGAAAGAAGAGATGTTACCCTAGGTCTAAGTTATGGTGTTACAGTCCCGCTTCCCAAAAAACCTGGGCTTGCTGACTTGCTTGAATCTTCGGAGATCTGAGTATCGGAAAATCCCTCAACAGCTTCACTCGCTTCCACTCCTCCTCACATACGAATGTGTAATCTCCGGATGTTCGCCATGGAGATTCTTGATCCAACGAAGGGGGATGGAATGTGGCTGCTTCTGGGGTTTCAGTTCATGATGATTCTGAAGTTGATGACAGGGTCGCATGCAGGGTTCCAAACCCGCGGGTAATAGACTATATCTCAAAGTCCAGCTGGCTTTTACCAGTCTTCCCCTAAAAGGAAGAAGTGGAGGATTAGTGTGTTCACCGGTGTTGGAGCTTACCTTAAACTTAGAGAAAGGAGAAAGGGGTGCTGGTTAACAGTTTACTTTATATGGGACGGGCCCTTTCTTATGTGTTGGAGCCCACATTATTCCAATCTGCGGCATATATTTAGCATATCTTTCTTGTCTTGTCCTCATCTCGCTACGGATTTTTTTATTCTAGTCACTTTAAGTGGGCGGGCTGCGAGAATAGCCACCCACGGAAGCACAAAGACCCTTTCCTCGAAGATTCCAATCCCTGGAGTCCCGAGCTCTTCCCTCCTTCTATTCTTTTTTCTTTCTTTTGTTTTCTGATATATAGTTGATTTTCATTGGAACTAATCCTTTCACTAAGCCATAGGCTTGCTTTCTTTTCTTCTTAGCCGGCCGGCGCACTGACCACACCTTCACCATATCTCTTTCTGAGTCAAAATGCAAGAGAATGAAAGCCTTGTCCAGCACGGATATGGATTTAGGGCTGTCTCTTTTCCGCCCATAGGAAAGGAGCTCTGGATCTAATCAAATAACATTAGGTCTCCTTCATTGAAATTTTCCGAAAAGGCATTGCACTCATACACACTGTATTTTTCACTTTCTAATTGAAATCCACTGTGTGAATTCCATTTTTCACATACGGGGTAGGAATTTCATACCTCTTTTGACCTTTGAAATCCGGAGCAGCGCCCATACTACTAAGATTTTCTGGAAACCCTCTATCTGAAGACTTTTCGTCGGTTTCCGCTAGGGTGACATCCCTTTCACTTCTATCCTTTTTTTGAAAGGAAGATTCTTTCTTCCATCCACTTTCTGCTCGATCCTCCTGGCCCTGCTTCAAGCATTTACATAAAGCCTTCTTCCCGCTCATACTATATTTATTTTGAATTTTCTTTTAAAGCAGCCAAAAAGCCGTATAGCGCTAGGCGCTCAAGCAAACTCCGGCTCCCTTTGCTGGCTTCAAAGTGCTAATTCTTGCGCGCTAGCCTTTTTCCTTCCGCAGGCTGCTAGTTTAGTTTGAGTTGTAGCACGAAATAAAGTCTACAGATCTCAAAATCTAAGAACGAGCTAGGGTGACTTTATTAACAACAAATAGAAAAGTATAACCAAAACTGAAATTTTGAATAAGTCCTACATCTCCTCCGAAAAAAGAGTATCATGCAACTCGATGGAATGACCCGACTCTTAAGAAATAACACAAAGTCCTACTCCTACGACCCTCGCGCGAGCTTCGTTCCCCATGTAAAGGCTTACGTCTCACTCACTTAGCTTCCTGAACCCCTTGAACCCCTGCAAAGAATTAGAGACATGGACCGAAGCCCCATAGTCAATACACCTGGAGTTCTCAGGGCCAGAAATTAGGTTAGATTCAATAATGAAGAGAGAAGAGACGTTACCCTCAGATTTCTTCATTAGGAGAGAGATTTTGGGTGCTGAACCAGATAAAGGTATCTCCGTTGGTTTAGGAAAACTAGAACTCTTGGTTCTGGAAGAAGCGGGTTCCGGCCCCTCCGCATCAAGATAGTCAATCGAGAGAAGTGTTCATCCGAGAAAAGGGGTATTCTTCCTCAAGTCGGTTATCCGTATCGGTGAAATGACTCTATCCTTAACACATACGCTTCGGTAGAGTTTCCCAACGAAATAGGCTAGCGCGTATCCCTCTCTCCAGTTAAGTACCTACCCGTGAGATTAGAGCGGATTCGCTTGTCGTTGTATTGTGTCACATCGACTGCAGTTTATTAATCTATCTGCTATCGGTTGAATCTCAATCTCGTATCAACAGATCTGAAAGAACTACTTGAAAAGGAGGAATCCCAACGTTGAGTCAGAGCTGGAGTTAAAAGAAGAAGTCCCTCTTCAGCCTGTACGGAAAGCTCTTCTTGTGCGCGAAAACGATCAAAGAAAGATACATCCTATCTAATGATGCAACTACAACAGCATCCAAGGAAGAAAGAAGCAAGGCAAGGCTTCGTGGCACTACTTCTGAGACAGCTCATGTTCCACTACCAATTATTAGATCTTCGTTTTGATCGGTTAATAAGAATAATTACCCCTACTTCTCTCGAAAGAGTGGATCACATCCACTTTCCTATGAAAGAAGCCGCCCTACTATTCTTTTTTACAAGCAAAGGATAATGGGCATTACAGAACCCGAAGAACCCACGTTACAGAAGAAGATTTACTTCAGTGATTTTCTTTTTTCAATAGCTGTTCATTCTTCCTTTCTCCTCGAACTAGAACTAGGAGATATGCCCGCTATTACTAATTCCTAGGGCATTGAATAAGCTAATACCATTTTAGGCTATTAAGGATTTCGTTCCCCACGGTATAATATCTGTGTCAAATCTAGCAAACCCAGGGAGCCCCAAGCAGCTTGCCTATTCTTCTATTCTCCGATCAGTCAATAGTCTGTTTGAACTCCTAATGGAAAGACCTTGTTTTTCGCCTCAATGCCATTGGCTTTCATTAAGTCCAATGAAAATCGTGCCAGTTTTATCCAACCCCGTCGTAAGCATATTCAAAAGCCGATCTCACTTCCTTCAGTCTATTTTTCCCGGCAGTTGCTATAGAATGGAGTGAGTTTCGCTAGCCCATTAATTAGGTTATCACCTCTTCGTGCTATTAAGAAGAAGGAGTAGCCTTTCTCTCCATATGCTTGTTCGAATCGATACTTATTTGAATAATGTCAGCTTCCCCCTCTTCTTTCGTCTATGTTTTGGGTAAAGCGGCTAAATCCTATGGAGAAATTCGCTACGTGAAAGCTAAAAGCTAAGCTAATCGAATCCGTACTCCTTTCTTATCTTATAACCCTTGTCTCCCATAGCCAATGGCTCATTTGCTTCCTGGAGAGCTGGGATAAGACTCAATCAGCCTATTGGTTTGGTTCTTTCGGTTCTAGAGAGTCAAATCTATCTCATCTTATTTAAAGATTAGAAAATGCCATTCATCAAAGAAATTCTCTCCCTCACTGTGGTCAGTCTGCTTTTCTGCTCATCAAGCTAATCAGTAGCCTGCCTTACGATACGAGGGCTAGTCTAATTTCCAATGTTAACCAAAGCGCTAATCTCTTCTAATCCCTTCGCCTGCTAACTCATTAAAGTAAACAAAGTCAACCGTGTGATAGAATGCTTTCATGCCCGGAATGACTTCCCGAAGGAAAGGACTTAGCGCTTGAAACTCCTAGCTCAACTAGCGCTTCGCACCTTGCTTGACTGCCTTTTCACACTCATACTAGGAGTCAAAGAATGAACTCTTTACTGAGCTATTGCATAAGAGAGAGCTCTTTCTTTAGTATGAGATATCCGATCATGGTCCATCTACTTCTTCCTCTATTGATTCATGTGCTTAACGCAGGGAAGTCGGACTCTAGAAATTCCTTTTCACTGGGAACAACTCCTGGTTCATTAGTTCAAGCGGAATCCAATAACTGTAGTGCCTCACTTTCCTGAAAGCAGGAAGCACCGCATTCTTCTTATTATACGAATACAAGCTGCTTGCTTATCGGCTGTTGTCACAATTGAATTAGAATTAGCTACGATCCAAAATAATATCGTAGTATAGTGGCTGTGACGTGAACAGCGCTTCGCTCCTCATATAGGCTGCACCGTGCTGACCCATTCCCATTCAATCTGTAGGGAAAACTCCTACCGCCTCTCTTCCAACTAGAATGCTTTTTTGCAGTTCTTGTTTTGCTCCTCATTAAGAAGCACACCGGGCTTGCTTAGGTCTTCGGAATACGCAAGCGGTGTGTCTTTAACAACAACTATACAAATGAAAAAAAAAAATGAAAAGTGATACAGGAAGCAGTTTCCAGTGGAACTATTCACCGAAGAGCCTTACTACCAGAGCTAGTAAGCTAGCGGAAGAGCTCAGCTCCTACTATAGATGAAGAGCTACTATCATCAAGAGAGGGATTAAACCCTTTTCCGACAGACTGCTCGAATGGACAGACTCATTAAGAGAAGTGCGACCTCAGCACTGCATCTATCGACCGGGCTAACTGCCCCCCGTTTCCCGAAATACTTATTTTGCATGGGCCTATTCCTATCTATAAGTGGAATTCCCTTTCTAGGCCTAAAAGAAGGTCTTTTATGGGGGTTCATGTCCCTATAGTGACCTATTGCCCTTTTTCTTGGGTTTCACACTAAGACTAATGAGCTCTAAAATGAGACTTGGGGATTGCTTCTGCCCTTACTGTACTGTGCTTCCAACTACCGCCCACTTCATTAGTAAAGTTTAAAAGCAGCAGCTAGCTTTATTGACTCCACCAGAGGTGCGTAGCGAGGTACGTGCCGATTTCCTATTAGCTTGTGTAACTCATGTCACCTAACGAATCAATTAGCTGTTCTGATGAGCGAGTTTGCTATATTTTGTGTGTCTACATGGTTGATTGGCCGGCATCCCCACTACTTGTATTGATTTCGTCCCCCTGTATGCTGTGTACCGCGTGCTGGCTTCACTCCACTTGAAGAGAGTCTCTTAGTCACCAGTGTATTAGAGTTAAGAGAGGGGGCGGGCATATCTTTCTAAAGGACGGGGATTCGTGTACTGATTGCTTGCCTTAGCTTCCTTCTAATGCTCGAACTACACTCTCCTAGCTTCTTGCTTCCTAGTATCAGGCCTATGGTCCATCCAAAGGCAGGAGCTTTACGACACTTCCTTACTCGCCTTTATTATAATTATATTATTATTATATTATTAAATAGAAAAGGCATATCTTGAAGACAGAAGTCGCTTAACTGCTTGCTGCGCCTATTACCTCTTTGCTTTCTTGCATCTCGAAACTGATTCAAGGTATACTATCTCCTATCTTATATGAGATAGCTTTCACAGGGATTCTTGCTAAAAAGAAATTAACATAGAGAGCGACTAGAGTTCACTTCAGGAATAGGGGTTGATAAAAGGAAATCCCTATGCAGCAGTTTATGATTTTCAACCTAACAGGGACAGACAGAGGCATTGACATATCAAATTTGTCTCGTTTCCCTTTGAGCAGATCAGAGCTGATGACAAGAGAGAGACCAGTTAATTAGGGTGCCCGGGGCATGCGCTCTAACTTGGATAGTTGCACGAAAAAGGGGAAAGCCCGACTCAACTTAACGCAAGGGCTCGTTGCAGACCGGGCGTAAAGCATGGAATTCTGCCTAACTAAGTTTGATCGGGCCTTAAAGCCTATCCTTTTATGTATGGATACCTCGCTTCGCCTGTTTAGGAGACAACAAGGCCCCTTTCTTTTTGGAATGGTGTGCTTTCATTCCATTTATGGGGATTTCACTTACTTATAAGTAGGGAGAAGCGCTAACAGTCGAGCCTGACGCTTCTTTTCTTCACTTTGGCATCATACAAGCTACCCGCGGTTCAATCAGGCTTCGAATACGCAGATGTAGGAGTATGCCCCTTGGAGTGGGCCTAAAGATAAAGAGAGTATTGCTATCTAAATAAAACACGACAGGAGATCGAGCCACAAACAGGACAAATCGCAGAAGCAGTTCTAATCTAAGACACTCGACCAGGAGCTTCTACGCGGATTAGACACCCACCTAGCCTACCAGGTTCCCAGTTCCGTCCGGGGGCTTTGTCTGCTGTCTTGCTCTGAGTAGAGTAGGGTCGGCCAGCATGCTAGGCATTGGAAAAGGAGACCGACCTTCTGTACCATATCCTGTTCCCAGACCCATTATATAGAATCGAAGTGTAATGGCCCAGGAGGATAAAAGAGTAAGCCAAGCAGTAACTAATCATGCGTCGTGTGAAACACTAGGAGTGGGGATCCATTTGGGGATACAAGGGCCCGACTTAATCTCAAAAGAAAAGAGAGTACTCGCGAACGCCTCCTGTGTGTAAGGCTTAGCTTCCCGATTCACCATTTAACTCCTCTTGCCAGTCCATCTTTTCCAAGCGCATAAGACAACTGTAGCAGAGATCGGCTAAGCCATAGCGCTGGTTCTATTCGAATGCAGGGTCTATAGAAGAGGATAGTTCCGGATAGTTGGCCTTGGGGCTTTTCATCCATAATGATATGGAAGGGGTCCTCCATCACAAGAAAGCATGTCGCCTGGCCCTTCCTCTTTGGTTTGGTTTGCTACGCCCGAAGCCCCACTTCATACCAGTGACGCTCTTCAGCCCTTGATTCGTGTCGAAAACGATCGAACTCATTGTCTCTGGGGTGAAATCACCTGTTTAGGCACTTCTCTTCGTCTACCCTTGACCTTTTCCCTTTGGGTTCTCAGACCCGTAGGATAATCGATCAAATATCCTACGCATCATTATCCTACGCTAGGCATGTAACGAAGATTCTCCCGCTTTTGGTAACTGGGTTGCATTAGGGGGTTCGGACTATCTTCTTGTATCAATTTATCTACCTGTTACATCGTCTTGTTGCTCTTCATAGAATAGCTAGTAAATGAGATTAGTTAGCAGGCTTTATTCGTAAATAAGGAGACGGAACGGATAGAGCGATCCCCCTCGTGTAGGTGGGGAGGGCGAACTTCTCTATTTCCCTGCTAGTGCACTACTTCCTTTTCTCTGTTTAAGGCCCTTCTCCCTCTTAGTCATGTGCTCGTGTGTTCTTGTTATCAAGGATTGGCATCACCAGGTTGAGATTAGTAGGGACGAAACGAAAGTAAAGAAGAAAGCGGAAGGCTGTGTTCTAGTTTCAGAATAGGATAAGGAAGGAAAGTAAGATCTACTAAAATAAAAAAAAGAAGTCGAAAGAATCAGAGCTAATTCCGACTTTCCGGTCATATAAACGAGTGGGCGTCTATGAGTTAGTTGGCTTCCCTTTCTTTCATGATAGAGTCTCTAAGAGAGAATGCGAGGGTTCCGCCTGAGTGGATTGAGGAAAGATTGACTATTTGAGTCATACATAATGCCTTAGCGGCTTATATAGAACCTTTTCCTGAAAGAGTTGGGTGACTTCTCCGCTGGCACTATAGAATATGAACTGAAAGACGAGAATGATGAGACGAGTCAAAATTTCTCCATTCTTATTGATTTGAGTTGAGTCATAGAGCTCTATATATTTCATAGGCAGCCCAGCCCTTGTTAGTTATTATAGAGAGTCTTCTTTCATTCATATTAAGGAGCAGCCTATGTAAAGATTATAAGTATCCCTGTTCTCTCTTTCTATTCTTAAGGGCCATCGAATGTCTGGGAAAGAATAATTAATCTGATTTAAATAGCGAAACTAAGGTCTTTTTCATTGAGTTAAGATGGTAATAAGGGGCTTAATTGTGAAAGAAAGACCCCTTACCACAAGAAATATCATACCAAAAGCAAAAAATTTGATAAACAAATCTAGATCGATGATATATTCTAAGACTCCTCCTAAGCGCGTCAACATTTTAATCGGAATCTTTCTTTTCCCAAGGAAATGCAAAATGGAAGAATCTATAAACAGCCGAACTAACCCTAACTTGAGAAAAAAAAAAGCTAGCTGACCTAATGAGCGTAGGCACAAAAGATTCGTGTATATACCGAACGTAACGAAAATTCGGAAAAAGGCTATAAAATGCCCTATCCCAGTTATCTAAAAAAAAGTGGAATAAGACTAGGGTGAGAAGTCCTCCAGATGGTATACCGACATGGGCTGACCAATCTCTCCCATCCTCATCCAAAATAGGAGACGACAAAAACGAAGAAACAAGACTCAAAGTATACTTATTCCCTATTAAAGGTTCTAGCTTTTCTAAAAGACGTGAGCGCGAGATCATATTTAATGAAGGAGTAAGGTCAAAATAGTAAAGCATTTCTACTTTACTCCATCCAACCACCTCTACATAAAAATCTCGTAAACTCTTATCTTTTTGAAAGCCGAAGGAATTGTCACAAAAAACAGAAGAAGAACAAAATGCCTAAGAGCTATGCATCTGTTAGTGCTATGCCCAACATAAGGATGGAATTAGCAAGATTTTTGGGGGTCATAGCCTAGAGGCTTAGGTTCTGGAGGCGGTCGATAGGTAGGCACCCTCGTGTTTAATGCACTTTACTTGTCAAAGATAACCCGGTCAGCAAAAGAAAGAAATTGTCGACGCCTACGCTGACCATTGCTTTGACCTTTCCAATTTGACTGTTGAACAGGAGCACTCTGGACTGTCGAAGCGATGGGAGCTACCTGGTGTGGCTGCTGATTTTGATCTTGTTGGGATGAAGGATATTTCTTTTGTTGCCCTAATTGGAGTGGAGCACAGGAGTATTGCTGTGGAGGTGGTTGACTCTGAACTTGAGATTGCTGGTAGGTTTGGGAGTGGAACTGTCTTTGCTGAGAAGCAGGTTGTTGCTGCTGGGTTGTCACAGCTTGGACGTTGTTCCATCTCCCCCTACGTCCCCTTTGGTTTGGTTGCCGCAGATTTGCTGGGGAAGAGGGGGGGCCCTGGATCCTAGACATCCCCGATGTCTTAGGATATGGTGCTAAAAGTCCCGAACTGAGGGAAAGCTCTAGGGAAGAACCCTTGCGCACCAAAATGGAAAAAGCCCTTTCCCCTTTCTCTAATAATAAGGTAAGGCTATGAAGCATCTTAGAGTATTCCATTCCGTTTTTCAGCTGGATCCGGGCCTCTTGTTATTGTTCGGCCTGAAACAACTGTATTTAGTAGAGAGAGAGGGCTTTTTCGAAAGGCTATCAACTGAAACGTTTACGTATATAGATATAGTGAGTGTGCGTGCGGGGTGTAGGTATACCACTTACGAGAAAGAACCCCAAGTCAGTAAAGTAGTTAACCAAAGACAAGTAAGTAGTTCGTCAGTTCTTCCTCTGACGCCTCCCGTTCATTCTTCTTCATTTCATCATCTTTGTTGTGTTGTTCTGTTCATAGGTCCCAAACCCTTCTTAGCTTAGAAAGCCCTCTTCCCTCTACTTAAGTTAAGAAAAAGAAGAATGCTGCTTGATTGAACGAACATTGTAAGAACCTTTCTAACTGACACCCCAGTCATAATGCCACCCACGTCTTTTTTGTTCTTTTGAACACAAAATTTTTTTGTCTTTTTGATTTGAGTTCATAATAACTGGCAGGTTTCATTAATGAAAAGAAAAGCGGTTTTTTTTCCATCTGCTAGCATTGTGGTTTGGAATCGATTCTTTATCAACGGCCCACCCTTTCTTTGAACCTTGTCAATGATCGAACTTAAAGATATGAACTGAGTGCCATTTGATGAGTAACTGAGAACAAAGGAGAGGGATATGGAAAGAATGAAGTAATGAAAGAGGAAGTCATTGCTAGTAGTAACGACTTGTCACGATCCATTGGTTCATATAGAATCCATGTCCTAGGTGTATCAAAAAACATTCTTTTCGCTAAGCGTATATAATAAAATAGAGTGAAAGGGTCCACCCCGAAAGCAAGGGGATACTAACTAACAGCTGAGTCCTCTCCGAACCGCAGGAGATAGTTGCCCATCATACGGCTCACCAACTTCACTTGCCTCTATGGGAGGCTCGCTCCGGGCAGGTTCGGATCACTTACAATACACGGCTCTACGAAGGTGGGTTAGGAAAGTTTTCAATATGATTTTTTTCCTGTATTTGTTCGATGAGAAATGCGAGTCTGTTTTGTCCACTTTCTCCATCCCCCTCTATCAAAATGATCAAAAAGGAATTTCTTCTTCTTATTCCCGTGTTTGATCTCTTCCATCTCTGCCTCGCTCGTTGTCACCTATGTTGAAGAAAGGTTTGGAACCCTGTAGAGAATGAAGAGGGGCCAAGGCTCTTCCTCTCAACAGTGCTTTTCGAGGCTCCAATCTCCTCCCTGAATAAGTAAGGCCCGTTAGCCTGGGCGAAGATGGGGATAAAGAGTAAGGATTGAAGCCCCCTTAGCTCTGCCAGGCACTGGACAGGGGTTAGTAAATGTGTAGAGCCAAGTGTAGTGTGGTGTAGTAGTAGGCACTTCTAGGCCCCTTCCCGGCTACTGGATTACTCCAGTGCTTCGGGTACTACGGACCCTCTGCCATCCATTGCAGCGGAGCCGTTTCATGAGCAGGGGGGCTAAGCACAGTTCTTTGAATCAAACGTTGAATGAAATCGATTCTTTTTTAGATATCAAAATCGAAATCGGATAGGATAGATGGATGGATCTATCTTTCTATTCATATAGATTACTAAAAAAAATGGATTTCTTAAGTAGCGTAGCAAGAAGCCCCAAATCCTTGATTTGGCCAGGAAAGACTGCACTGCTTTGGGCCCAGGAAGCGAAGGGAATGAGCTCGGCTGCTTCTCCTCCACACTTCTTTTTCTCCGTGCCCGTTCCGCATGCGCTTCGCGCGCAATTGGCGCTTTGCTCTCCTCTTATTCTTCATTGGACGGTTCGGATGGACTTCGCCGTTCTTTCCCAACTAAAATAGAAAAGGTAGGTTATAAACCTCGAGATGTCGATTCGTTTTCCGCCCCCAATGAGATGGGGAATTTGTAACCCCCTATTTAGACTTTCGGGCCCTTCATCTTTCTGAATCGAGACCCGGCCCGGCTCGCGTCGTTCCAACAACCGGCGGGGAGCACCTCAGTATACGATCGCGCGCAGTAACTGGGAGTCCTATTACACTTAAGGCCAACTTCAATTCACCAAACCAAGGTTCATCTCGTGTAGTGATTGTGGACTCGTACAAGGATATTGAGTAGACGGTTGATGTATCAGACTCGACCCTATCTTTCGTAGCATGCATTCCCATCCGTGTCGCAACTGATTCGGTAAGCTACGTGTCCGGTGCACGGAGAACTGCCTTCGGTCCCCAAAACTGACTTACTCGTGGCAACCTTCCGGCCGCCCAACGACCTATAACGCTAGTCACTACTCCCACTGGGGCTAGGAAGTAAGCCCCACAACCCAAAGCGGCGAAAAACAAATAGAATTTGCTACAAAAGCCGGCTAACGGGGGTATTCCTGCGTATGAGAACATAGTAATGGAGAAGGTAATAGCCAAAATAGGATTCGTTTTGGCTAGAGCGCCCAAATCAGCTATATATTTGACACGGGTTTGCCGTAATGCTGAAACTATGGCGAATGCATCTAGCGTCATTGATGCATAAATAAAGATACCAATTAGTAGTGATTGAATTCCTTCTATGGTTCCACATGAGAAACCAGTACGAATATAACCTACATGTCCAATTGAACTATGAGCTAGAAGTCTTTTGACTTTCGTTTGGGCCATGGCGGCCAGTGCTCCTAAGATCATAGAAGCAATGCTGCAGAAAAAGAAGATTTGTTGCAATGTAGCTCCATAAGAACCATAAATAGAAACACGTGAAATATTAGCAGAAATCGAAATTTTAGGCGCAATAGAAAGGAATGCTGTAACCGGGGTGGGTGAACCCTCATAGATATCAGGTGCCCACATATATAGAGTCAAAAGAGATATTGAGTCCGAAGGGGAGGGGGTTTTCTTCGGGGCTCGAGAGATGGAATAGAGAGGGCCCTACAAGTTTTGAATTCGCCGCTGGGGAATTCACACGAAAGGGAACGAGGAATTCTCAACGAAAAAAGTGCTCTCTGAACCGAACGTGAAAGTCGTTTTCCATCAGACGGCTGTTC